TGCAGGTCAATCGATTGGAGAACCGGGTACTCAATTAACATTAAGAACTTTTCATACCGGAGGAGTATTCACGGGGGGTACTGCAGAACATGTGCGAGCCCCATCTAATGGAAAAATAAAATTCAATGAGGGCTTGGTTCATCCGACACGTACACGTCATGGGCATCCCGCCTTTCTATGTTCTATAGACTTGTATGTAACTATTGAGAGTGAAGATATTCTACATAATGTGAATATTCCACCCAAAAGTTTGCTTTTAGTTCAAAACGATCAATATGTAGAATCAGAACAAGTAATTGCTGAGATTCGCGCAGGAATATCCACTTTGAATTTTAAAGAGAAGGTTCGAAAACATATTTATTCTGATTCAGACGGAGAAATGCACTGGAGTACCGATGTCTATCATGCACCCGAATTTACATATGGTAATGTTCATCTATTACCAAAAACAAGTCATTTATGGATATTATTAGGAGGGCCGTGCAGGTCCAGTCTAGTCTACCTTTCGATCCACAAGGATCAGGATCAAATGAATGCGCATTCTCTTTCTGGCAAGCGAAGATATACTTCTAACCTCTCAGTAACCAATGATCAGGCGAGGCAGAAATTGTTTAGTTCGGAATTTTATGGTCAAAAAGAAGATAGGATTCCTGATTATTCAGACCTTAATCGAATCATAGGTACTGGTCAGTATAATCTCGTACATTCGCCTATTCTCCACGAGAATTCTGATTTATTGTCAAAAAGGCGAAGAAATAAATTCATCATTCCACTACACTCGATTCAAGAACTCGAGAATGAACTAATGCCCTGTTCAGGTATCTCGATTGAAATCCCCGTAAATGGTATTTTCCGTCGAAATAGTATTCTTGCTTATTTCGATGATCCTCGATACAGAAGAAAGAGTTCGGGCATTATTAAATATGGGACTATAGAAACGCATTCAGTCATCAAAAAAGAGGATTTGATTGAGTATCGAGGAGTCAAGGAATTTAGGCCAAAATACCAAATGAAAGTAGATCGATTTTTTTTCATTCCTGAAGAGGTGCATATCTTGCCCGGATCTTCTTCCATAATGGTACGGAACAATAGTATCGTTGGGGTCGATACACAAATCACCTTAAATCTAAGAAGCCGAGTCGGTGGGTTGGTCCGGGTGGAGAGAAAAAAAAAACGAATTGAACTGAAAATATTTTCTGGAGATATCCATTTTCCTGGAGAGACGGATAAGATATCCAGACATACTGGCGTTTTGATACCACCAGGAACAGGAAAAAGAAATTCCAAGGAATACAAAAAAGTTAAAAATTGGATCTATGTCCAACGAATTACACCTAGTAAGAAAAGGTTTTTTGTTTTAGTTCGACCTGTCGTCACATATGAAATAACGGACGGTATAAATTTAGCAACCCTTTTTCCACCGGATCCATTGCAGGAAAGGGATAATGTGCAACTTAGAATTGTCAATTATATCCTTTATGGAAATGGAAAACCGATTCGAGGAATTTCTGACACAAGTATTCAATTAGTTCGGACTTGTTTAGTATTGAATTGGAACCAAGACAAAAAAAGTTCTTCTTGCGAAGAAGCCCGTGCTTCTTTTGTTGAAATAAGGACAAATGGTTTGATTCGACATTTCCTAAGAATCAACTTAGTGAAATCCCCTATTTCGTATATCGGAAAAAGGAATGATCCGTCGGGGTCAGGATTGCTCTCTGATAATGGATCAGATTGTACCAATATCAACCCCTTTTCTGCCATTTATTCTTATTGCAAGGCAAAAATGCAACAATCTCTTAACCAACCTCAAGGAACTATTCATACATTGTTGAATAGAAATAAGGAATGTCAGTCGTTGATAATTTTGTCAGCAGCCAATTGTTCTCGAATGGGGCCATTCAAGGATGTAAAATATCACAGTGTGATAAAAGAATCAATTAAAAAAGATCCCCTAATTCCAATTAGGAATTCATTGGGCCCTTTAGGAACATGCCTTCCAATTGAGAATTTTTATTCATCTTACCATTTAATAACTCATAATCAGATCTTAGTAACTAAATATTTGCAACTTGACAATTTAAAACAGACTTTTCAAGTGATTAAATTTAAATATTATTTAATGGATGAAAATGGAAAAATTTTTAACCCCGATCCATGCCGTAACATTATTTTAAATCCATTCAATTTGAATTGGTCTTTTCTCCATCACAATTATTGTGCAGAGACATCTAAAATAATTAGTCTTGGACAGTTTATTTGTGAAAATGTATGTATAGCCAAAAATGGACCGCCCCTCAAATCGGGTCAAGTTATACTTGTTCAAGTTGACTCGATAGTGATACGATCAGCTAAGCCTTATTTGGCCACCCCCGGAGCAACTGTTCATGGCCATTATGGGGAAACCCTTTACGAAGGAGATACATTAGTTACATTTATATATGAAAAATCGAGATCTGGTGATATAACACAGGGTCTTCCAAAAGTAGAACAGGTGTTAGAA